TTAACTTCTATTCGCACAGACTGAATATCTTTTATAAGAAATCGTAGGAAGACACGACGATTTTTTCCGGGAAATCCCCAACGAAAAATACACACTATTCCTTCTTTTCTATCGAATCGATCATAACCACTACCTACATTCCACGAAATTGTACACCATAAGTAGGCGCTAATAAAAAGACCCGCGAACCCATAAAAAGACATTACGAGCCCTTGTGGAAAAAAAATGATTTGTTGAGACGGAAATAAAGATATCAAATTTTTACCAAGATAACTGGAAGTTCCAACCAATAAGAAGCCTGATGAACCTAAAAAAAGGATAATGGCCCAGGAAAAATTACTTATTTTTCGAGACCCCCTTATAAGTTCTATCCATATATGTTCTGATCGCCAACTCATACTTGATCTGATTTCATTTTATTGGAATTGAGAGCATAGCCCAATGAATTTGACTTTACTGTATTTTGTTTCCGAAATAACTCTCATCAACTAGCACTATTTTGATGTGAACCCTTAGGAATAATTCATAAAACGGGTTAGATGGAAAAATGCCTCTTCACTTTATGGCCCTACTAAGGATATCGGCATACATATTAATACATAGACTTTCCATTTCCGACATCCGCCAATCATTATTCTAGTTGAAAATAGCTAGAATAAATTTACCCATATATCATTTTCTGTATGTATAAGAACTCTTTGATTTATGTATGTTCTATTTCTGTTAAGCAGAAACCCCATGTTATACCATACTCAAATAAATATCTATTTATTTAAATATCTATTTATTTATTTTATCTAAGTTAAAAAAAAAATAAGATAATGAGATTTAGTTCTATCAGAGATCTAACCAATCTTGTTTTTTTGAACATAAAGAAATAAAGAAGCCATTGCCATGGCCGGAAATACTAGGCCCACTAAAGGCACAAAAATAGAGGGAAAGTTGAAAGTTATCATAGAATGAATACCTCGATTTAATTTACTATTTGTACCTGTTATTATTATGTTATTATTATATTGTTTCTATTGTTATAAAGATATCTTGTAATAATTTTCATTATAAAATGAAAATTCCTTATTAATGATTAATGCGATTCTAATTACTATTTTTGTAATTCTGAAACTTTCATTTTAAGTAATTATAGATCGAAGTATATATCTAAATGAGTATATATAATAAGTGCAAGGAATGTAGAACTAAATAAATGGACTTATTCATCTTTCGACACGAAGGATATGTATGAAAATTTAGTTTATTATTTATTCTTCTTCGTTTGTTCTTGTCTTCTACTTCTAATTTAATAAAGAAAAGGTTTTTTACAAATTACTGAAAGATTTCTAGACTTCTTAGTCAAAATTCAAATATAGAAAATATATAATTGTGTATTTTTCTATATTTGAATTTATTATATAATACATACGTAAGAAGAACTTCGCCTAATTTCACAAAAGCAAGAATTCATTCTTTTATAGAGGCTTGCTGATTCGTAATCATGAATATTAGTAAAAAAAAAAAGAAAAATTATATGCAACTGGTGATTCTTTTTAGAATTCGATCTTATAGATCTTAAGTCACCAAAAAAAATCTGTTCTTCTTATTTTTATTTTGATTCCGATAAGCTAACTACGCGTTTACTACAAAAAACGAATTAAACGGAATAGTCTTTTAATTTTGATTCAAAGGAAAGAAAGCGTGGAGTTGAAATAACTCACTCAGAACGCTTTTTAAAGGATTACGTGGTACAATTAGATCGAATAAGCCCTTCTGGAATAAATATTCAGCCGCTTGTGACCCTTCGGGTACTGTTTTATTCAATGTTTGTTCAATTACTCTTTTACCCGCAAATGCAATGTAGGCATTGGGTTCGGCAATAATGATATCCCCCAACATACCAAAACTAGCTGTCACCCCACCCGTAGTGGGAGATGTAAGAATGGGTACATAAAATAGTTTTTTATTTGATTGATAATCGTATAAAGCAGAAGATATTTTAGCCATTTGCATCAAGCTCAAACTTCCTTCTTGCATACGTGCACCCCCAGAAGCACACACTATAACAAGAGGTATAAATTTTTTGGTAGCATATTCGACCAAACGGGTAATTTTCTCTCCGACTACAGATCCCATACTACCCCCCATAAACTGAAAATCCATAACCCCAATTGCGACGGGAATACCGTTTAGTTGGCCTATACCTGTTTGAACAGCCTCAGTTAACCCTGTCTTTCTTTGATAAGAATCAATACGATCTTTATACGGCTCCTCCTCCGAATGAAATTCAATGGGATCCAGAGATACCATGTCTTCATCCATAGGATCCCAAGTGCCTGGATCAATCAAAAGTTCGATTCTATCTGAACTACTCATTTTCAAATAATATCCACATTGTTCACAAATATTCATTTTTGACTTCAAAATTTTTTTATAATTTAATCCATAACACTTTTCGCATTGAACCCACAAATGCCTGTATTTTTGAGTTACATCGAGATTATTATAA